GCCTACACAAGCAAATTGTTGATAAAACTCCAAAATGGCATTTTCTTTTGATCCAATTTTTTTTTTCTCCTTATTGGTCAGGAAAGACAGGAAAATTTCGGGGTAGCAAATATTCTCTAGAATTTCTCGTAGATTCGAACCCATAGCTGCTGATAGAACTAGAATAGAGACTTTCTGTTTCCTACTCACACGAGCCCATATCCTTGCTTTTCTATCAATCTCTAATTCGAATCTTCCTCCCCAATCGGATATTATTGTGCCTGTATAGACCGACATTCCATTATGGCCCAATTCTGACCGATAATAGATACCGGGACTTTGCAATATTTGATTGATGACAATTCTGTATATTCCATTTACTATAGAAGTTCCCAAAGAATTCATTAGGGGAATGTTTCCAATAAAAATTGTTTGTTCCTGCATATCCCCTCGGCTTTTCCAAATTAATCCTGCTGATACATATAATTCAGAAGAATACGTGAATGATTCATATACAGCATCTCTTTCTTTTAGCAAGGGTTCTACCAATTGATATGTTTCCACAAATAATTGAAATTCAATTTCTTGATCCGTATCTTCAATTTTTGGAAACTTATAAAGTTCTTCTGTTAAGCCCTGATCAATGAACCTACAAAAGCCTTCAAATTGTATCTGATTCAACCCAGGTATTGTAGACATTCCCGCATTTCCATCTCCGAGCATTTTGAATTTCCCATTTATCAAAAAATACCATTCGTTTCTCATTCTGCATTGATTCATATGATTCTATGCAGAATGCTGGAATTTAGATTCTGTTTACTGAATCACATGAAATTTGACCCAACTCCATATAAATGGAATGTATGAAATACGTATGAACGGGGGAAAAAGATGATTTTATACTTAATTAAATTGGAATTTCTAAGAGACAGATACAAATGGAAACGAAGCGATAAATTCCACTTAGACTTACGGAGTTTTGTATAGAAAAAAAAAATTCAATTTATACCATTGTTATGATATTCCATATTCCAATCCGCTTTCGGCAAATTCCCTATAGAGAGGCATCATACACAGATAAGATAACCGATAAGCTAGAAGCTCGCCGCGAAACGATTTATGTTTGGGGTTTACATATACTCATAATTGCTGTTATAATTGAAATTGAGAAGGGTTTTTTCTATAAAAAAACCAATGCCGATTAGGTAGGTATCCATTTTGATTTTCTTCTATCATTTATCATTAGGAAACACACTTTCCAATTTTAATCCAAGAGTCGGTCATGAAATTACGGTCACTAGTTAATGGTTCCAATTTGGCCTGAATTTTGGCTTTTGTGACTGAAAATACACATTTCTTTTTTCAATAGAAAAAAAGAAAGAGAAAAGAGAGGGATTAAGATATTGTGTGTTTTGAGATACTATAAAATCAATTGCAGAAATGGAGCCGCTCCAAAAAAATAAAAAAGGACAGATTTATTTTAGGCAAGGAATTAAGAAAAACGAGATTTCAGAGGGAAGTACAAAAAAAAAAGACATTGAGTACCCCCAAAACAAAACAAGCAAAGGGGGGATATTTTCATCTATTTTGGATCGTTTTGGCGGCATGGCCGAGCGGTAAGGTGGGGGACTGCAAATCCTTTTTCCCCAGTTCAAATCTGGGTGTCGCCTGATCAACAAACGATAAGACTCGAAATCCCTTATTCTGCTTGGCTGGTATAACTCGCCGAATCTTTTGCAGCAAAGTACGCGACTCTTGACACTTTCTTGATTTTAAATAGCTGGGGGTTCTGTTCTTTAAATTAAAGTGCTGTCAATCCTTGGATTTAGAATTCACGTAAAGATTATAGTAGTGGAAGTGCTATCATATCAAATCAAGAATTACCGATTTATTTCCACTACTAATGTAGGGTCTACTGACCAGGTCTTGAATTAGATTGAATAGCCCTAGGGAGAATCGAATTAATAGTTATGGAAGGGGCGGGAGATACTTTGTATACAGTATACAGAGTATACAGACTCATGAGAGTCTCTGAGCGCACGAGCATTCAATCAATATTCGATTGGATGGATAATTGGCTTTTACTTAATGATGATGATACTTAATGATAATCAAGGGCAACAAAAAAAATGAAGAGGTGTTATAATTACTACATATTAGGTCACATTCCCTTTGATACTTCCAAAGAAAAGTGCGGCTGTGTATTTTGTTTCGTTTTACCGATTCGACTAGAAATCATATACGAACTTGTTCTAAGTGGATTTATTGGAACGTTTCATATTTATTGGAGTCTTTCATCAAGGGCGTTGGGTCAGAATCCCTTTTTGACTCTGCACCAGTGATTCCACTATTATTAGGAAACAATAATGGAATAATTTCTTCATATTCATAGAGATAGAGGACATAATTCACATGGATATAGTAAGTCTCGCTTGGGCTGCTTTAATGGTAGTCTTTACATTTTCCCTTTCGCTCGTAGTATGGGGAAGAAGTGGACTCTAGAGATACTACTAATTGAGTT